TTTTTTTGGATTATTTTTTGTTTGTTATTGTCTTCTTTATTATATTTCTTTCGAATAAATCGAAAATTCCAGAGTATATCTTTTCACGGGTCGAACCAAAAAAAAAATAAACTTCGAATATTTCCCTCTTTACTTTACCTTTATCCGGCAGAAAAAAAAAGGAAAATTCCCTATTTTTTTGTCCATGTCCCTAAATTAAATATTAAATAATAGGAGACTTAAATGAAAGTCCCTTTCTCGCATTCGCTCTCCTGCATCAATATGGAAATATTTGGTACATGAAGCCATGATCTGATATCTATATCGAAATCCTATATAGATATAAACTGATCTTTTTCTGGAATCAAAGAAAGATATTGAAAAATATATTGCTCTTGTGACTCGGAAGAAATGGTTTCTCTGTGGAGGAAGGGAATAGCGATTTATTCCTATGGAGCATCCAGGAACAAGAAGATTCAATCGGAAATATCGACAAATTCTTGCGTGGTCCAAGGAAATAAAAAAAAGGGTCCGCTTCTACAATTTTATCTCTATCCAATTTGAATATCAGAATAGCTGATATAGTCATGATTCAATGGGTCAGGTCCACTTACTTTTTCTTTTCTTGATTTCTAATTTTTCCGATGGATTTAATTGGAACAATGGAGAAGTAGTAAAACTTGGGTTTGTCGATTCATAATTGAGATTGGGTATTATCTCGAATATCCATGTCCCGGGACCAAAAATATAAATAATGAAACATGAGGAGGAGTATAGCCTGTAGTGACATAGTAGTCCTCCTAATAAGTGGGATTCCTTATTATCATAATGAACAAATGTTCAACTTTATACCTATAACTCATTAGAATGATAACTCATTATGCGGTCCGTTTACCTTTTTTTTTATTACAAATATCAATAATATCTCTATTCTCCGATGAAAAATGAAGACTAAGGCGGGAGCTTCGTGGAAAAAGCCCTTTATCGGATTTGAACCGATGACTTACGCCTTACCATGGCGTTACTCTACCACTGAGTTAAAAGGGCCATTTTCTTCAATTCATGAAGAGGCCACTAACCACTATGAGTCTACTGCATGTATCTATGTATAGACTATATGTACATATATACATGTATGCATAGGGGGCTCATTCAAGAACAAGCCATTTGATTTACCTAGGAAGTTCTAGGGTCAAATCAAATGATTATTTATATTTGAGAAATATCAATGCAATGAATTGTTTCGCTCCTAATTGCTTTGCTTTTATTGACCCATCGAGGCGAGATTCACTTGATTGATACATGTACCAATCCGACATAGATCCAAAATATTTCATCGAATCATGTGATGAAGGATTCGGCTCGTACCCTGAACTGAATTCTTATAAAAAAAAAGAATCTTTTCGATTACTTGTCAATCCCTTCCCAGATTTACGAGTTCTACATCACCTTTTTGAATCAATCAAAAAAAAATTCTATCATTTCTGAATTTCCTGGCTTAGTGTTAGTGAGGCATATCTCGTCTTAACGATGAGCGAATCAATGAGTGAAAATTGAAGAAAGGGGGTTTGACTTTTTTTTTGTCGGACAAATCCCCGCTGAGGGGATCCTATACTTCGTCATATATATATGATGGTTCATGAATGAACAATCCAAAAATTCTATGTAATTGTGGAAGCAAGAAAGATTCTTCGGATCTAGTCATGCCATTACATTATATTATATTGACAATTCCAAAAAACTGCTCATACTATGAGCATAATATGATGGCGATCGGGCAGGTATGCCCCTATCGTCTAGCGGTTCAGGACATCTCTCTTTCAAGGAGGCAGCGGGGATTCGACTTCCCCTGGGGGTAGGGTATTACGAAAGGAAGTTGATCATGGATTATCAATAAGCCTAGAATTGATTCTTCCTGGGTCGATGCCCGAGCGGTTAATGGGGACGGACTGTAAATTCGTTGGCGATATGTCTACGCTGGTTCAAATCCAGCTCGGCCCAATAATTCGCCGATCCATGGGGATGATATAACCAATTTGTCCTCCAGAAATGCCTGATATAGAGGAATAAATAGTCCATTTTTTCTGCTATATCCCTATTTCTTTGTTCATTTGTTCCCACGCGTTCTGATCTTTCTAACGATCTAGATTAATAATCTTTAAATAGAAGAAGGAGAAAAAAGAGTCCTTTTTTTTCATTGAAAGATTGATTATCTTATCAATCGATGTGGCAATAACCACAGGATTACTAGTAATCCGTGTCACTCTCACTATAGTTCATATCCATGTGAATATCAATCACTCGTGTTTCTGGTAAAACACGGCAATTATAAATATAAAGAAATTATAAGAATATGTATGAGAATATGTATGCTGTATAACTCATTTCCCTGGGATTGTAGTTCAATCGGTCAGAGCACCGCCCTGTCAAGGCGGAAGCTGCGGGTTCGAGTCCCGTCAGTCCCGACCTAGAATCCGATGAATCCATCAATTCATCTCTCCATTTTCTGTGAAGGGGGGCAAGGGGCAGAATTGAATTCTCAGCGGTGGACCTTATTTCTTTCGTTTTTCGTTTCGCATTTCTCATCGAACAAATACGGTAATTTCAATTACTTCAACTAGTACCGATTGATGGGAGAGAGACATATGTAGATTGAATTGATCGGTGGTATCACCATATTTAGGATTCCAAGAGAGACTGTACTGGTCTGGCTTTTTCGATTGCTCCTGATCAATGGAATGAAATAGAGTACCCATATGTTTTCTGGGAACACATACACAAATTGTATTCGTTTATTGTACGATACACAATTAACTTAATATAGAATATAGTTACCCCGACAGCGACAGAGTACTTTTCAGATGAAACCTACCCCCTTTTCTAACTCCGATTTTGTGTAACCTCAATTACGAATTGAAAACAATTTCTCTATCTCATTTGAATTGCATACTTTCTTTTTGATGTATGTGTCTCAGTCCTCAATCCAAGGAAAGAGGATACTAATATAATAAAAGATCAAACAAAGATCCGCCTCTCTTGTCTTGTTCTAGGGAGGGAAGGAATGAATAGATTTTTTTCTTCCTATTTTACCCCATCGAAGAAAGAACAAAATCAATAAATAAAATAGTGAATTTATCGGAATATTCGATCTTTTTTTTATACCGGGACCCATTTTTATCACACTTCTCTGTCTCCCAAGAAGATTAGATCATCACAAAAACTTCGCTTAGAACTTAACTCATCCTTTTTTCCATTTCACTCCTACTGTTTGGGTCTGTGACCAATGGAACACCGGTTAGATAATACCTCATCAGATGATTGTATAAGGAAGACGGTAGGTTATAGAAAAGAAAGAGTGGAAATGAGAAATTCAATGGGATTCTTGATTGAATCAGGAATCCCATTTTGGATTCGGTATGGATAAAGGATCTTCCTATGTTATACTATTCAATTCTCGACGATGAATCCGATTTGATAGATCAGATATTGTTATTCATGATATTGATCCGATTCAGTATCATCAGGATGCAATCCATCCCATGGAATTTTCAGGAGAAAGACTTATTATCTCTATGGGATTAGATCCCGAGTTATTGCAAAGCAAAAAAAAAAACGATGAGATTATGGAAGTCAATATTCTCGCATTTATTGCTACTGCGCTGTTCATTCTAGTTCCTACTGCTTTTTTACTTATCATCTACGTAAAAACAGTCAGTCAAAATGATTAATTTGAATGAAACTTGTAGTTCTTATCAATGATTGAAGAAATGAAAGGAATTCAAATCCCAAGTCTTAAATGAAATGAGTGGATTGGAGTCAGCAGTATATGAGATAGTATGGTAGAAAGAACTATATGAACCTTTCTACCACACTATCTATTATTGTATTGTATAAAGTTGTATAAAGATATGTGCTTGATATGGATCAATCTATAATATGTATCTACATATGTCTACATGTAAATAGCACTCCAATTCTATTTCTTCGCTACATCCATTTGTATTGATTCCGATCAATCTGAAATAATCGAACGTCAACTCTTCTAATTCCTAAGTTTCTGATTATTTTCAATATGGATCCCGAGATCTATCGAAACAATCAATGTAGGAAGAATAGTATGGGCATATATTATATAAATTCTATAAAAGGAAAAAAAAATAGGGGTTGGTTGCTCCTCATTGTAATATCCATAATTCTGGTAAGGGCCGGTTCATCGAAATAGAATATTTAGGAAGAATTCGGTTGGAAAAAATTTCCATTTCCTATCATGTGTGTTCAGTTTGGAAATACGAACATGGGAATTAAATCATTGAAATCTTTGTTTGATCGAAGGGTTCTTATTCATATATTACTGGATTCTGGTAGAATTTTTGAAATGGGTATATTTTTTTTTTAGCTTCGCAGAATGATCTATTAAACAATTGATACAATTCGATTACTCAACTCAATTATCAATTAGTAGTACCCCTAGAGTCCACTTCTTCCCCATACTACGAGTGAAAGGGAAAATGTAAAGACTACCATTAAAGCAGCCCAAGCGAGACTTACTATATCCATGTGAATTATGTCCCCTATCTCTATGAATATGAAGGAATTATTCCATTATTTATCATTAATAATAGTGGAATCAATGGTGCAGAGTCAAAATGGGATTCTGACCTAATGCTATTGATGAACCAATCCAATGAATACACTCGTAACAAGTTCCTATATGATTTCTGGTAGAATTGGGAAGCATTAATCACAAGCAAGATACACAGTTACCCCCTTGGAAGTTTCAAGGGAATCTTACTAATGGAATATGTAGGAATAGTAAGACCTATTGTTTGTTGCCTTTCATAAGCAAAAGGCCGAAAAATATACCATCAAGATCGATAACTATCTATCACATACCTCTATCTCACATCTAAGCCTTACTGTCTCTGTTTCTGTGAAACAATCGGGAGACACCCTATTACATTCTTGGCGGGGTTACCAAAAAGAAAGAATTTTTTCTTTCTTTTTCAACTTTATTCTATAAG